TTGTAAAAACACGCATATACCTGTATATATAAGGCTTACTAAACATCACTTCCGCCGATGTTCCAATGATCACGACCTTCCCCCCCCCACTGATCTTTGGATCATCCCCGCAAATTATTCAAAACAAGCCCTAAAATATGCTTTTAATGGAGAAAAGTCCTCCACTGGCTTTAGGTGCCACCCTCTCTTGGTGCAAATCCAAGTGAAAGCTCCGCCTTAGTAGTTTATTTCAAAACATTGGTCTTGTAAGCCGAAGACAGCAGACTAGTACCCTGCCAAAGGCTTCAAGACAAGAGGAATTAAACCTCTACTATTGACCCCCAAAGCCAATATTCTAATTAAATTATGTCTTGACCCATACTCTTATAGCTTAAATATATAGCATAGCGCTGAAAACGCTAAGATGAGCCCTAAAAAGCTCTAAGGGTATAGAGGATTGGTCCCGGCCTTATTATTAACAACTTCTCAACTTATACATGCAAGTCTCCGCACACCCGTGAGAACGCCCTTAAAATCTTTTTAGATCAAGGAGCCGGCATCAGGCACGGATTATCCAGCCCACGACGCCTAGTTTTACCACGCCCTCAAGGGTTTTCAGCAGTAACAAACTTTGATCATAAGCGCTAGCTTGAATCAGTTGAAGAAAAAGATTTTATTCTTTGGGCCGGCAAATGTGGTGCCAGCCGCCGCGGATAGACCATTAAACCCGTCAGGGAGGCTCTAGTTAATAATGCTCGGCGTAAAGCGTGATTAAAGATTTAAATTGATTTAGAGTTATATTTAAGCCTGGTTGTACTAAGCCCGCTCTCTAGAAAACCGATTCGAAAGTTACTCTAATTTACTTGAATACACGACAGCTAAGAACCAAACTGGAATTAGGTACTCCACTATGCTTAGCCGTAAAAAAATTTACTAAATGAACGCCAGGATATTATAAGCAATGCTTTAAATCCAAAGGACTTGACGGTGTCCCATCCCACTAGAGGAGCCTGTCCTATAATCGATTATACCCGCTATACCTCACCATTTTTTGCTAATCAGCCTGTATACTTCCGTCGTAAGTTTACCATATGAAAGATCAGTGGGCCTAATGTTCCATTAGCCAATACGTCAGGTCAAGGTGCAGCCTATAAAATGGGAGTGATGGGCTACAATTTCTAATCTAGAACACACGAAAACCTGCATGAAAACTCAGAAATGAAGGTGGATTTAGTAGTAAAAAGAAAATAGAGCGTTCTTTTTAACTAGGTGCTGGGACAAGTACACACCGCCCGTCACCCTCTTCAATAGCAAACAAAAGTTCCTAACACACTTTGCATTTGAGAAGAGGTAAGTCGTAACACGGTAAGCGTACTGGAAAGTGCGCTTGGACAAAATGTAGCTTAACTAAAGCCTCTCGCTTACACCGAGAAAATATCTGTTTAACCCTGATCATTTTGAGCCCAGAACCAAGCCCCCCCTTTTTTCTCCCGTGCATCCATACTCTTCAGGCTTTTCATAAACCATTAGAAATTTTTAGTAAAGGCGATTAAAAAATTTATAGGCGCTTTAAATTAAGTACCGCAAGGGAAAGGTGAAATAAAAATGAAACAATTTTAAGCACCACAAAGCAGAGATAAAACCTCGTACCTTTCGCATCATGGTCTAGCTAGTCATATCAAGCAAAATAATTCTTTAGTTTGCCTCCCCGAAACTAAGTGAGCTACTTCAAAACAGCCCCCAGGGCCAACCCGTCTCTGTTGCAAAAGAGTGGGAAGATTTTCAAGTAGAGGTGATACACCTATCGAACTTAGAGATAGCTGGTTACTCAGGAAAAGAATTTTAGTTCACCCTTAAGTTTACCTAATACAATTAACATAAAATATTTACTTAAGAGTTATTCAAATAAGGTACAGCTTATTTGAAACAGGATACAACCTCCACTATTGGGTAAAGTCTTCTTTCTCCCAAAAAAGTGGGCCTAAAAGCAGCCACCTATAAAAAAGCGTTAAAGCTTAATTGTGGAAAATTTTTTAATACCTCAACACACCCTAAACCCATTACCACTACTGAGTGATTTTATACATATATAAAAGTCATTATGCTAGAATTAGTAACAAGAAACAGTATTTCTCCTAAATATAAGTTAAAGCCAGAATGGACTCCCCACTGGCAATTAACGTAGATGACATTAATATAATAACTTCACCAGAAAACTTTATAAGCCTTAACGTTAGCCTAACACCAGGATATTCCAGGAAAGATTAAAAGAAAAAGAAGGAACTCGGCAAACACGACCCCGCCTGTTTACCAAAAACATCGCCTCTTGCAAAAATATAAGAGGTCCCGCCTGCCCAGTGACAGGATTAAACGGCCGCGGTACTCTGACCGTGCGAAGGTAGCACAATCACTTGTTCTTTAAATGAGGACTAGAATCAATGGCATCACGAGGGTCCCACTGTCTCCTTTTTCTAATCAGTGAAATTGATTTTCCCGTGAAGAAGCGGGGATGATATTATAAGACGAGAAGACCCCATGGAGCTTCAAACTCAACGAATAACTTTACAACTTATAAGATATCTTAAAAGATTTATCCGTTAGTTTTGGGTTGGGGTGACCACGGAGAACAACCTAACCTCCGTAATGAAAAGAATAAAATCATAATCTAAGAGCCACACCTCTAAGAATTAACAAATTAACATATAATGATCCAATTTTATTGATCAATGAACCAAGTTACCCTGGGGATAACAGCGCTATCCACTTCTAGAGTCCATATCGCCAAGTGGGTTTACGACCTCGATGTTGGATCAGGGTGTCCGAGTGGTGCAGCCGCTACTAAAGGTTCGTTTGTTCAACGATTAAAACCCTACGTGATCTGAGTTCAGACCGGAGTAATCCAGGTCGGTTTCTATCTATAAAGGGCTGTTCCTAGTACGAAAGGGCCGGAATAGCATGGCCCCTGTTTCAACAAACCATAACTAATCATAATGAACACAACTTAATTACACACCTATTACCCACCCCACGACAAGGGAATGTTAACGCAGCAAAACTGGCCATGCAAAAGACCTAAGCCCTTTTATTTAGGGGTTCAAATCCCCTCGTTAATTATGATACACTTAATGGCTGTAACCCAAGCCGTTCTTTATATTGTACCTATTCTCCTCGCAGTAGCCTTCCTCACCCTAATTGAGCGAAAAGTACTGGGCTATATGCAGCATCGTAAGGGTCCTAATGTAGTAGGACCATTTGGCTTATTCCAACCAATCGCAGACGGAGTAAAACTCTTTATTAAAGAACCCATTTGACCAACGACTTCTTCTCAAGTATTGTTTATTTTAACCCCCACCATAGGACTAATTTTAGCCATATTTATATGAGCCCCCTTTACTATACCGATTGCTCTTTCAGATCTTAATTTAAGTATTTTATTTATTCTTGCCATCTCCAGTTTAACCGTCTATACAATTCTTGGCTCCGGGTGGGCCTCAAATTCAAAATATGCCCTTATTGGGGCCTTGCGAGCTGTAGCTCAAACTATTTCCTATGAAGTCACCCTAGCCTTAATTATTCTCTGCACCGTATTTTTAACTGGAGGATTTTCTCTATATTTTTTTAATATTACTCAACAGTATATTTGACTTATTTTCCCTGCCTGACCCCTAGCACTTATATGATTAATTTCGACCCTCGCCGAGACTAATCGAGCCCCATTTGACTTAACGGAGGGGGAGTCAGAACTTGTCTCAGGCTTTAATGTAGAATACGCTGGGGGGCCGTTCGCCCTATTTTTTTTAGCCGAATACGCTAACATTCTTATAATAAACACTTTATCAACCATCTTATTCCTTGGCCCTCTCTCTGTTATACCTCTCTCCACCCTAATGCTAATAATAAAAGCATCAGTCTTGATTATCTTCTTTCTCTGAGTTCGTGCCTCTTTTCCTCGATTTCGCTATGATCAACTTATACATCTAGTATGAAAAAGCTTTTTACCCCTCACTATTGCCCTCACCATTCTACATATTTCATTTCCGATTTCCCTTCTCATTACACCACCTCAAACTTGGAAATGTGCCCGAAAGATAGGGACCTCCTTGATGGGGGGGTAAATAGGGGTTCAAACCCCCTCATTTCCTTAAAGAAACAGGACTTGAACCTGCACGATAGAGATCAAAACCCTATGTACTTCCACTATACTATTCTTTAGTAAAGTCAGCTAAATAAGCTCTTGGGCCCATGCCCCAAAGATGACGGTTAAAATCCATCCTTTACTAATTAATCCTGTAACTTTATCAATTCTCCTTATAAGTCTCGCTATTGGGACGACTGTTACACTATCGAGTTACCACTGACTTCTTGCTTGAATTGGTCTTGAAATTAACACACTCGCTATTATTCCCCTATTAACAAAAAACTTTCACCCCCGAGCCGTTGAAGCCGCCACAAAATATTTCTTGACTCAAGCGACCGCTTCCACCCTCATTTTGTTTTCCTGCTTATATAACGCTTGAGAAACAGGAGGATGAAGCCTCTCGTATACTGTTGACTCTACCACCGTTATTTTATCCATTGCCCTCATAATAAAACTAGGCCTAGCCCCTGTACATTTTTGAATGCCAGATGTTCTTCAAGGTGTCCCTTTGTCTACAGGACTTATCTTAGCAACATGACAAAAAATTGCCCCTATAATCCTTTTACTTCAAATTTCACAATACACTAACCTCTTTGTTTTGATATCTATAGGCCTCACCTCAATTCTTATTGGAGGCTGAGGGGGCATTAGTCAAACGCAAGTACGCAAAGTCTTAGCTTTTTCGTCAATTGGACATTTAGGCTGAACTATTGTTGTCTTAAAGTTTAGCCCTCAGTTGGCTATTTATAACTTTGTGCTCTACATTGTTTTAACAACAGCCATATTCATGTCACTTATGACCCTTTCATCTACCAATTTAACCCAAATTTCAACATCCTGAGCAAAAGCCCCGGCACTAACCGCCTCTATAGTATTAGTTCTTTTGTCGCTAGCGGGCCTACCCCCCCTTATAGGATTTTCCCCTAAACTTCTAATTTCCCTTGAATTAGTAAAACAAAACACTATTTTTTTGATACTGCTGATCTCATTTTCCTCACTTCTATCTCTTTACTTTTATCTTCGGCTCACTTATGTTATCACATTAACGCTATCCCCCAACACGTCTAATTCTCTTCTGGTGTGACGAACTTTAAACAAAACCTACTTCCCATCAGCCTTAAATACTTTAGCTATCTTTGCCTTCCCGCTCACCCCAACTTTAGTTTTATTAATGTAGAAATTTAGGCTAACCAGACCAAAGGCCTTCAAAGCTTTTAGTAGAAGTTAAAACCTTCTAGTTTCTGTAGGACTTGCAGGATTTTACCCCACATCTTCTGAATGCAACTCAGAAACTTTAAATTAAGACAAAGTCCTCTAGAAAGACGGGCCTCGATCCCGTAATATTTTAGTTAACAGCTAAACGCTCTATCCAGCGAGCTTCATTCTACTTCTCCCCTTGGGGAGAAAAGGGGAGAAGCCCCGGCAGAAACTACTCTGCTTCTCGGAATTTGCAATTCCACGTGTTACACCCCAGGGCCTGGCAAGGAGAGGACTTAAACCTCTGTCTTTGGGGCTACAACCCACCGCCTACTCGGCCACCTTGCCTGTGTTTATTTCCCGTTGACTCTTTTCCACTAATCACAAAGATATCGGCACACTCTATTTTATCTTCGGCGCCTGAGCTGGAATAATTGGTACTGCCCTTAGCCTCCTTATCCGAGCTGAACTAAGCCAGCCCGGCACCCTTCTAGGTGATGATCAGATTTACAATGTAATTGTTACTGCCCACGCATTTGTAATAATTTTTTTTATGGTTATACCCATTCTAATTGGAGGCTTTGGCAACTGACTTGTCCCCCTAATAGTAGGAGCCCCTGACATAGCCTTCCCTCGAATAAATAATATAAGCTTCTGACTTCTTCCACCTTCATTTTTCCTTCTTCTTGCTTCATCCGCAGTAGAGGCTGGAGCGGGAACCGGTTGAACCGTTTATCCCCCTCTAGCAGGGAACCTTGCCCACGCAGGACCCTCAGTAGACCTAGCCATCTTCTCTTTACACTTAGCGGGGGTATCATCAATTTTAGGAGCCATCAATTTTATTACTACAATTCTTAACATAAAACCTGCCTCTACCACTCAGTATCAAACACCATTGTTTGTTTGGTCCGTTTTAATTACTGCTGTCCTGCTCCTACTATCACTTCCTGTACTCGCCGCAGGCATCACAATACTACTAACAGATCGAAATTTGAATACAACATTCTTTGATCCGGCAGGCGGGGGAGATCCCATTCTTTATCAACACCTATTCTGATTTTTTGGTCATCCGGAAGTATATATTCTTATTCTTCCCGGATTTGGAATTATCTCACATGTTGTAGCTTTTTATTCAGATAAAAAAGAACCATTTGGCTATATGGGTATAGTCTGAGCAATACTTTCTATTGGCCTTCTAGGCTTTATCGTCTGAGCTCATCATATATTTACCACTGATTTAAATGTTGATACCCGCGCCTACTTTACTTCCGCAACAATGATTATTGCTATTCCCACAGGAGTAAAAGTTTTCAGTTGACTCGCCACTATACATGGTGGTATCATTAAATGAGAAGCAGCCATATTATGGGCCCTAGGTTTTATTTTCTTATTTACTGTAGGAGGACTAACAGGAATTGTTTTAGCTAACTCCTCTATTGATATTGTGTTACATGATACTTACTACGTAGTTGCCCACTTCCATTATGTTTTATCTATAGGGGCCGTCTTTGCAATTATAGCCGGATTTGTTCACTGATTTCCTCTTTTTACAGGCTTTACGCTCCACAAAACCTGAGCAAAAGCACAATTTGTTATTATATTTACAGGAGTAAACATAACATTCTTTCCTCAACACTTTTTAGGTCTTGCCGGAATACCCCGACGATACTCAGACTACCCTGACGCCTACACCCTTTGAAACACTTTATCATCAGTAGGTTCATTAACTTCTTTAGTAGCTGTAGTAATAATAATGTTTATTATCTGAGAAGCTTTTTCTTCTAAACGATTAGCTACAGATCAACAACTTAATGTTACCAATGTAGAATGACTACTCGGGTTTCCACCACAGCACCACACATTTGAAGAATCCCCATTTTTAATAAAAACCACTCGAGAAAGGAGGGAATCGAACCCCCATCACCTGATTTCAAGCCAGACACATAGCCACTCTGTCACTTTCTTGGGGGGTTAGTTAAAATATAACGCTGCCTTGTCAAGACAAAATTACTAGTGAAACTCTTGTACCCCTCTATGGCCCACCCAGTTCAACTAGGCTTTCAAGATGCAGCCTCCCCCATTATAGAAGAGTTACTTTACTTCCACGATCACACTTTAATAGCAGCCATCCTAATTAGCACGCTTGTGTTATATATTATCACTACACTTATGTCTACTAAACTCTCAAATACCAATACAATTGATGCACAAGCGGTAGAAATAGTTTGAACCATCATACCCGCCATTATCCTTATTATTATTGCCCTTCCATCATTACGAATTCTCTACCTCATAGATGAAGTCAGCAACCCCCTAATTACAGTAAAAACTGTAGGCCACCAATGATATTGGACATACGAATATTCAGACATGACAGACCTTAGCTTTGACTCTTACATAATTCCTACAGCGGACCTACATCCTGGTAGTTTTCGCTTGCTTGAAGTAGATAATCGCATAGTAACTCCTATAGGTTTAGCTACACGAATGATTGTTACTGCCGAAGATGTTCTTCACTCCTGAGCTGTTCCATCCCTAGGAGTAAAAATTGATGCAATCCCCGGACGACTAAACCAAACATCTTTCCTTGTCGCCCGCCCAGGAGCATACTATGGACAATGCTCAGAAATCTGTGGAGCAAATCATAGTTTTATACCAATTGTTATTGAAGCCCTACCTTTCCCAAGTTTTCTGTCTTGATCAACTGCCCATAATACTTCACTAAGAAGCTATGAATCAGCAACAGCCTTTTAAGCTGCGCACAGGTGGCTATAATCACCCTTGGTGGATGCCACAATTAATGACCGAACCTTGGTTATATATCTTTATTTCGTCTTGAGTTATTTTTCTGCTTATAGCCCCAAATAAGATTTTGAACCACATTTATCCTAATGATTTTAACACCCAGGCCTCTAAAAAGGGGAACTTATCATGACCCTGGTTGTGGCAATAAATCTTTTTCACCAATTTGCCTCTCCACACCTCTTGGGGGTGCCTCTAGTGATTATTGCAATATTTATCCCCTGGCTATTTATTCTTACCCCATCAAATGCCTGAGTTACTTGCCGAAACATTTCTATACAAGCATGATTTTTTAAAACTCTTCCAAAACAGATCCTTCAACCTCTTAATTCCCCTGGACATAAGTGAGCATTCTTAATTACAGCACTCATAATATTTTTATTGCTAATAAATATTCTAGGACTCTTTCCTAACACATTTACACCTACAACTCAATTATCAATAAATTTAGGACTAGCTATTCCGTTATGACTTTCGACAGTAATTATTGGTGTGCGAGAACAATTCACTACCTCTGTAGGTCATTTACTTCCTGAAGGAACTCCAACTATTTTAGTTCCTGCCCTGATCCTCATTGAAACTACAAGCCTCTTTATTCGCCCACTGGCCCTTGGGGTCCGACTAACGGCTAACTTAACAGCAGGCCATCTACTAATTCACCTAGTTTCTATAGCCATCGGAACAATATTATTAACCTCATTAGCAGTTTCTTCTATTTTGTTTATTACACTTATACTCCTCACCATCCTAGAAATCGCGGTAGCCATGATTCAAGCATACGTTTTTGTTCTATTACTCAGTCTGTATATTCAAGAAAACGTATATGGCCCACCAAGCACACGCCTTCCATATAGTAGATCCTAGCCCCTGACCTTTGATAGGGGCTGTAGCCGCCTTTCTCTTGACATCAGGCCTCGCCGCGTGATTTCATTTTAACACAGCTTTAATCCTGATACTAGGGTTAATTCTCACCACCCTCACCATATATCAGTGGTGACGAGATATTGTACGAGAAGGTACTTTCCAAGGCCACCATACATTACCGGTCCAAAAAAGTCTACGATATGGTATAATTCTATTTATCACATCTGAAGTATTCTTCTTTGTTGGGTTCTTTTGAGCTTTTTATGATGCTAGCCTAGTACCTACCCCAGAAGTTGGTGAGACATGACCACCAACTGGTATTACACCCCTGAACCCATTTGAAGTACCCCTTTTAAACACAGCGGTTCTGCTAGCCTCAGGCGTCTCTGTTACATGAGCTCATCATAGCATTATGCAAGGCGATCGTAATGGAACTATTCAAGCTCTTTTTTTAACTATTCTTCTGGGGCTCTATTTTACTGCCCTTCAAGCCATTGAATATTATGAAGCCCCCTTTTCCATCGCTGATGGTATCTACGGCACCACCTTTTTCGTAGCAACAGGATTTCATGGCCTACACGTTATTATTGGATCCTTATTTCTCCTAACATGCTTGACCCGTCAACTATTCTTCCACTTTACATCCCAACATCACTTTGGCTTCGAAGCGGCAGCATGGTATTGACACTTTGTAGACGTAGTATGATTATTCCTCTACATTTCCATTTACTGATGAGGCTCTTATTTTCTTAGTACAAAACAGTGCAGATGACTTCCAATCACCTAGTCTTGGTTTAAATCCGAGAGAAAATAATGATTACGTTTTTCTTGATCACAACATCTATTTCTGTAGTTCTAGTTATGATTAGCTTCTGATTACCAATAATTATACCTGACATAGAAAAATTATCACCATATGAATGCGGATTTGACCCACTTGGTTCAGCCCGACTCCCATACTCCATACGATTTTTTCTAGTAGCTATTCTTTTTCTTCTATTTGATCTTGAAATTGCCCTACTCCTCCCTGCCCCTTGAGCTGTTCATCTCCATGCCCCCTCCACAACAATTTTCTGATCCTCAACTATTCTTATCTTATTAACTTTAGGGTTTTTATACGAATGAATGCAAGGAGGATTAGAATGAGCTGAATAAGAAGCTAGTCTAAACAAGACAATTGATTTCGACTCAATAAATTATGGTTAAAACCCATAGCTTCTTTATGCCCATAATGAGTTTCCTCACCCTATTCACCGTCGCATTTGTAGGTATGGCGCTAAGTCGCACCCATTTATTGGCCACACTTCTATGCCTGGAATCCATAATTTTAATTATTTTCCTCGCAGTGACTCTAAGTGCCTACCTGCAAATGTCTTTTATATATGCTCTGATTATCTTAGCTTTGTCAGCCTGTGACGCTAGTCTCGGCTTATCGCTAATGGTCGCTACAGCGCGATCGCAAGGCTCCGATAATTTAGAAGCCCTGCGCCTACTACGATGATAACACTATTATTTGCTTGGTTTACCATCTGCCTGACTGTCATGTGAACCCCCTCAAACTGGTTATGATCCGTTACTACTGCCCACGGTTTCTTAATTTCACTATTTTCTATACACTTAATTTATAATCTCGACAGTGAATTATTTATTGTTGATAACATCTCGGGTCCACTAGCAATGCTTTCTTGCTGGCTATTTCCCCTCACACTCTTAGCGAGTCAACCAAAAATATCTTTTGAGCCCATACCCCGCCAACGAGTCTTTATTGCTAACGCAACTCTGTTACAGGTCTTCACCCTTCTGGCCTTTATATCTGCAGACTTAATGATGTTTTTTTTCTTCTTTGAGACCTCACTAATCCCAACAATAATTATTATTGCCCGATGAGGAGCTCAAGATGTTCGACTCGACGCCTCAAACTACTTTTCACTTTATACAATTATAGGAGCTGTTCCACTCATCACAATTCTTCTCTTTACCTACTCCTCTTTTGGAATATTAAAACCCTCCCCCGAACTACCATTAATGGTATGAACCACTTCCTTTTCCTATCCCACCTTTTTATGAATTACCCTAAATATTGCTTTCTTTGTTAAACTTCCCCTGTATGGTTTACATCTATGACTTCCTAAAGCCCACGTTGAAGCCCCAATTGAAGGCTCTATGGTACTCGCAGCTACTTTACTAAAATTAGGAGGCTATGGAATACTTCGTACATCCACTATTCTCCAAGTACCTCTGTATCACACTGCGCTACTATGTATAGTTCTTGCCCTCTTCGGAATTATAATCACCGCATATTTATGCTTCCGTTTAACAGACTTAAAGGCACTCATCGCTGTCTCCTCTGTTAGTCACATAAATTTAGTTGTAGTTGCAGCCCTCCTTCACACTTCCTGAAGTTTTAGCGGAGCTACAGCAATAATAATTGCACATGGTCTTACATCTTCAGCCCTATTTTGTTTAGCTAATACTCTTTATGAACGTACCAATAATCGTACTATTATTATTTTACGAGGTGCGCTAGTGATTTTTCCATTGGCTGGAGCCTGATGACTTGTTGTCGTTTTATTTAATATTGGATTTCCCCCCACGCCCAGCTTTATTGCAGAGACCCTAATTTTCACTTCCCTATTTCACTGATCCAAAATTGGCTTCTTCATTGTTTGTCTAGCGCTGCTATTTACAACAGGCTATTCACTTTATATACTCGTTTCCACTATGCGCGGGCCATTCCCACTTCACATTAAAGTGCCTCTGCCATTTATTATTCGGGAGCAAATTCTACTTGCACTACACATTGTACCAGTAATTTTCCTGGCTATTAATCCAAGTCTCATCCTGATATAAGAAAATTTAGTGGACCTAATTTAATAAAAATACTAGATTGTGATTCTAGAATTGTGGGTTAATGTCCCACGGTCCACCGGGCATGACTGGTGTAATGAGTACTGCTAATTCCTCACCCCCAAGGTTCAATTCCTCGGCCTGCCCGCATTTTCTTGCCTAAAAACAAGTTAAAAATTATGATTTATAGTGTTCTCCCACAAAGCCCCAATTTATTTTGATCAATTATAATTTTAGTTATTATTATTTTTCCCCTTTTATTTACCTCTTCCACTAACTTTATAGTTACTGCCTCAAAAGCAGTAAAACATGCATTTATTGTGTCTCTCTTACCCTTATGCTTGACCCTCTCAGAAACTACAACCGGATTTATTAATAAAATCCCGTGATTTGACATCTTTCTTACCTCACTAGACTTTGTTTTTAAATTTGATTTATTTCCCACTTTATTTTTACCTGTAGCTCTATTTGTTACTTGAAACATTATAGAATACTCCAAATGGTATATATCTCATGACCCTAACCAACACAAATTTATTAAATATCTTCTTATTTTTCTTCTAACAATAGTTGTTCTGGTCACCTCAGGCAATTTAATTACACTGTTTTTAGGATGAGAGGGGGTGGGCCTAATATCATTCCTGCTGATCGGATGGTACTACGCACGAAATGATGCTATTGTTGCAGCCATCCAAGCTGTCCTTTATAATCGTATGGGAGACATCGGCTTTTTAATAGCGTTTTGTTGATTAATTGCTCACTCCGGAACTATTGGCTTAGACTTTGCTCTGACAACTGCTGAATCCTCAACACTCCCACTACTAGGCTTCATCTTGGCCGCAGCTAGTAAATCTGCTCAATTTGGCCTACATCCCTGACTCGCCTCCGCAATAGAAGGCCCTACCCCCGTTTCGGCCCTCCTCCACTCCAGTACCATAGTAGTTGCCGGCATTTATCTTCTTATCCGAGTTTACCCTATGCTAGAACTTAATAGCTTGGCCCTCACCACCTGTTTATGCCTCGGTGCTATTTCAACTGTATTTGCTGCAACAGCTGCCTTAACACAAAATGATATCAAAAAAATTATTGCTTATTCTACTTCAAGCCAACTAGGTCTGATAATAGTCGCTATCGGCTTAAATCTCCCCCATCTAGCGCTATTTCACATTTGTACTCACGCCTTCTTTAAAGCCATGTTATTTTTATGCTCCGGGATTATTATTCATAGCTTGGATGATGAGCAAGATATTCGAAAAATAGGAGGCTTACAATATCATCTGCCCATTACCACCACCTGCATAACAATTGGCAGCTTTGCCCTCATGGGAGCTCCATTTCTTGCCGGCTTCTACTCTAAAGACACTATTATTGAAGCTATAAACACCTCCTACGTTAACCTCACCGCCCTCCTCCTAACACTTATTGCAGTTGCATTTACTGCAGTATATAGCCTCCGCTTGATATTTTATACAACCCTTCAATACCCCCGCCACAATACCCTTGTAAACTTAAATGAATTGTCAACTCCAATCTTTATAACAATTACCCGACTTGGCCTGGGAAGTATTTTTGCAGGCTGATTTATTTTACACTTTTTTGTTCCTAGTAATGAAGTAACCCACACAATGCCTCTTTATGTTAAATTGACTGCCTCCATCATTACTTTATTTTCATTTATTCTTGCCTATGACCTAGCAAAACACCACTGAACCGAAAAACCAAAAAATAAAATTTTTTCTAAACGCTTTTCCACAAACTTCTACCCAACTGTTCTTCACCGCTTCTTAACCACAATCGTCTTGGACTTCTCCTGAAAATTAGCTGCCCACATTTTAGATCTTATTTTATTAAAAACTCTTATACCAGAATTGCTTAAAAACCTGCAACTGCCACCAATACAGATTGTTCGCTTAAGCCAGACCGGCCTAATCAAACTTTATTTATCTGCCCTTCTCATTACCCTAATGTTATTCATCCCCATCATTTTGTAAGGATCTCAAAATGATTCTACCCATCTTACAGCTTTAAAACCCACATGTAAAACATCTCCAAAATACAAAAATAGCGCACTAACAAACCCTACTACTGCCACCCATATTTACTTAAACCAGTTTAATTAAACTTATCTGCCCTGCTTTATATCTTAATCTTATTTATCCCATATTTGTAAGGAACCCCAAATGCTTCTATTCATCTTACAGCTTTTAAAGCCCCAGTTTTATGCCCAGAAACAACCTCCAAAACCACAAATAAGCATAATAGCAGACCTCATCCTCCCCCGAGTAATAATCATCCGCCGCCCAAGTATAAATTAATTACCCCTCACAAATCACTAAACCCTACTGTTTCTTCCACATAAAAATTTAATGTTATCCCACCAAATCACCCGTTTAAACCACTTCAAATTAATAATATAACATAGAACCCAAGATAAATAAAAACCCCTGAATTCCCTCAAGCCTCTGGATAGGGTTCAGCTACTAAAGCCGTACAATAAGCAAATACAACTATTATACCACCTAAATAAATTAAAAACAATACTAAAGACAAAAAAGTAATCCCCCCCTTAATTATTAAAAAACATCCCGCCCCCGCCCCCAAAACCAAACTCAAAGCCGCATAATAGGGGGAAGGATTTGAAGCCACACCTAAAACGCCTGCGATTAAACAAAATTCTGTAAACATCTATTCCTGCCAGGACTTTAACCTAGACCCATAGTCTGAAAAACTATTGTTGTAACTCAACTACAAGAACTTTATGGCCCCCGTAATACGAAAATCCCACCCAATCTTAAAAATTATTAATAACTCATTCATTGACTTACCTGCCCCAGCTAACTTATCTGCCTGATGAAACTTTGGATCTCTGCTAGGTATTTGTTTAGTCACTCAGATTGTAACAGGTCTGTTTCTCGCCATACACTACACAGCAGATACATCCCTCGCCTTTTCATCCGTCGCCCACATTTGCCGAGATGTCAATAACGGCTGACTCCTACGTAACTTACATGCAAACGGAGCATCTTTCTTTTTTATCTGTATCTACCTTCACATTGGTCGTGGCCTCTATTACGGCTCATACCTCTTCAAAGAAACATGAAATATTGGAGTAATCCTGTTGTTTCTTGTTATAGCAACAGCATTTGTAGGTTATGTCTTACCATGAGGACAAATATCATTCTGAGGCGCAACTGTAATTACCAACTTACTCTCTGCTGCCCCCTACATTGGGACCGACCTAGTCCAATGGATTTGGGGTGGGTTTTCTGTTGACAATGCCACTCTTACACGATTTTTTACGTTTCATTTTATTCTTCCCTTTGCTATTGCTGGGGCCACTATTATTCACCTACTTTTCCTCCACCAAACAGGATCTTCTAACCCTACAGGCCTAAATTCTAACTTGGACAAAGTTCCATTTCACGCCTACTACACCTACAAAGACCTATTTGGGTTTGCAATTATATTAGGTGCCCTCGCAACCCTCTCAACCTTCGCCCCAAATTTACTAGGAGACCCCGACAACTTCATTCCAGCCAACCCCCTTGTCACCCCCCCTCATATCAAGCCAGAGTGGTACTTTTTATTCGCCTACGCTATCCTCCGGTCAATCCCCAACAAACTAGGCGGAGTATTAGCCCTCCTTCTCGCCATCCTTGTCCTCCTAATTGTGCCAATTACCCACATATCTAAACAACGCGGCTTAATATTCCGCCCCCTAGCCAAAATCTTTTTTTGGTCCTTAATCTCCACCACCCTAATTTTAACTTGAATTGGAGGACAGCCTGTAGAAGACCCATTTGTTGCTATTGGCCAAATTGCCTCCGCGGTTTACTTCTCCCTGTTTGTTCTTCTCCTCCCATCAATCAGTCTATTAGAGAACTTTCTCTTAAAAACCTAATACACGCCACCACTCGCCACATAACCCCATTCATTTATAAAATGACTAATCTATTAATCCTCATTATTGCATATTAACAGTTTAATGTATG